AATTAAATATTATAAGTTTTAAGGTTAATTTATATATTTATTGAATTATAAATTTTTTTGTTAAAATTATGTATTTTGTTCAAAATATTAAAACTTTTATTATTTTTTTATATAGTTTTGTATTAATTTTTTTTTCGATTTTTTGTCAAAAACTTGATTTTTTGTCAAAAACTTGATTTTTTTGTATTATACATTAAATTAATTATATTATATAACCTTATTTTAATAATCAATTCTTTATTAATAATCATTTAATTTATATTAAAATAAATATATTAATTCTATAATTTAACTAATAATAAAAATTTCCATTTAAATTCTATTATTTAAATTTTAATAGATTCCATCTATAAGATGGATGAATGCTTATAGAAGAAATTAAAGAAGAGATCTTTAAAATCTTATAAAAATAAAGATTTAGAATTTATTTACATTATGTTGATTCAATAGATAAATATAAATAAATTAAATATTTATTATGTTAGAAAATAAATTAAATTATTATTAATATATTTATTATTAAATATTTTATTTAAAAAAGGTTAGTTAAAGATAGTATAAATAAAATAATTTGAATTGTTTAATAATCTTTTAAAATTAAAAAAGTTTGATAAAAATTTATTTATTTTTGTTAAAATAAAAAGGTAAAGTTATAAGGTAGTATAATTATAGAAGGGGATTTAAATTATTGTGAGAAATTTAAATATTTTAAAAAAATATTTAATTATATTTATATTTGCAGCATTTAATTTTAATAATTTAAGAAATTTAGAATTATTATTTATTTTATACATAGGCTGAAATTGTGCCAGCAGCTGCGGTTAAACAATTTATGTAATTAAATGTTATTAATTTATAATTTTATTTAATTAATAAATATAAATAAATTTTAATTAGGTGAAATTTTTAATTATTTTAATATTTTTAAGTTTTATTTAAATTATGAAATCTAAAAATTAAACTAGGATTAGATACCCTATTATTTTAGAATTAAATTTTTTATTTTAAGGATTATTAGTTATGATCTTTAAACTTAAAAAAATTGACGGTGTTTAAATCTAATTAGGGGAATTCGTTTTTTGAATGATAATCCGCAAGATACCTTACTTTATTAATTAATTTGTTTATTGTCGTTATAAAAATATTTTATAAGAATTATTAATTTTTAATAATTAATATAATAATTTATTTCAGATCATAGTGCAGTAATAATAAAGTTTAAATGAATTACAATAAATTTTATTTAAATGGATATAAAATTGAAATATTTTATTGAAGGTGGACTTAATAGTAAAATTTAATATTTTATAAATTTGAATTTAGAATTAAATATGTACATATTGCCCGTCACTCTCATTTTTAAAATGAGATAAGTCGTAACAAAGTAAGTGTATTGGAAAATGTACTTAGAATGTTCAAATTAAATCTTAAATAAAGTATTTTATTTACAATAAAAAGATTATTGTGTAATTCAATATAATTTGATAAATTTAAAAATTATTATTATTTATAATTGTTTAATTGAATTTTATTATTTTATTTGAATAAAATTAACTTTTTTTTGTTTAAGTATATTTTATAGAAAAAATTTATTATATTATAGTTTAGTAGTATTGTGAAAGAATTTTGAAATATTTTGAAATATTTAATTTTTAATAAGTAAAATTTAATTTTTGTACCTTGTGTATCAGGGTTTATTTAAATAATAATATTTATTATATTTTTTTCGAATTTAAAAGATCTAAATAAATATAATTTTTAATGTTAAAATATGATTTTTAATTTTTATTTAGAAATGAAATGTTTTTCGTTTTTAAAGTTATCTAATTTTTTAATAAATAAATTTAATTTAGATATAGATTTTTAAATAATAATATTATTTTATTATTTATCATATTTATATTAATATTTTAAGGGATAAGCTTTAAAATAAATTTTTATAATTATGGTTATATATATATATATATATATTAATATAATTTAGATTTAAAAATAGTTTTAATTTACAAAAAATGTTATAATTTATTATTAATAATATTAAGATTTTTTAATTATTTAATTTTTTATTAAAATTTTTTATTAAATTAAATAATTTAATAAAATATGATAAAATTAGTAAAATAAATTAATTTATTTAATTTATAAATTTATGTAAGGTTAATTAAAGGAATTCGGCAAAAATTTTTATTTGCTTGTTTAACAAAAACATCGTTTTTTGAATATAATATAAAATATGATCTGCTCAATGAATATATTTTAAATAGCCGCAGTATTTTGACTGTGCAAAGGTAGCATAATAATTAGTTTTTTAATTAAAGGCTGGAATGAATGATTAGACAAAATAAAAACTGTCTTTATTTAATTTTTTTTTGAAATTAATTTTTAAGTTAAAAAGCTTAAATTTTATTAAAGGACGAGAAGACCCTATAGAGTTTTATATTTATTATATATTTAAAATTTTAATTTATTTTTAAATTATTATAATTATTTTGTTGGGGTGATAAATAAATTTAATTAACTTTTTTATTAATTATTTACATTAATTAGTGAAATTTTGATCCTAATTTTTAGATTATTAGATTAAATTACCTTAGGGATAACAGCATAATTTTTTTTAAAGTTCTTATTGATAAAAGAGATTGTGACCTCGATGTTGGATTAAAATTTATTTTAGGTGTAGAAGCTTAATAATTAGATCTGTTCGATCTTTAAAATTTTACATGATCTGAGTTCAAACCGGTGTAAGCCAGGTTGGATTCTATCCTTAATTTTTAAAAAATTTTTAGTACGAAAGGAATAAAATTTTAATTTAGAATTTATTAGATTGAATTATAATAAATATTTATAATAATTAACTATTTTGGCAGATTAGTGTAATAAATTTAGAATTTATTTAAGTATAAGTAATCTTATACATATAGTAATTAATTTAATAGATTTAATTTTAAGAATTTTAAGTTCATTAATTTTAATTATTATAGTTTTAATTGGTGTAGCTTTTTTAACTTTATTTGAGCGTAAAATTTTAGGATATGTACAATTTCGTAAAGGACCAAATAAAGTAGGTTTAATAGGAATTTTACAACCTTTTTGTGATGCAATTAAATTATTTTCTAAAGAACAGGTAGTACCTTTATTATCAAATTATTATCCTTATTATTTTTCTCCTATTTTTAGTTTATTTTTATCTTTAATTTTATGATTAATTTTACCTTATTTTACTAATATGTATTCTTTTAATTTAAGAGTTTTATTCTTTTTAAGTTGTACTAGAATTAGAGTCTATTCCATTATAATTTCAGGATGATCTTCAAATTCTAAATATTCAATATTAGGGGGTTTACGATCTGTTGCTCAGACTATTTCTTATGAAGTAAGTATAGTTATTATTTTATTATTTTTTTTATTTTTAATTGAAAGTTTTAGATTTATTGAATTTTATAAATTTCAATTTAATTATTGGTTTATTTTTATTATATTTCCTTTATCAATTATTTGATTTATTATTAGTTTAGCTGAAACGAATCGAACACCTTTTGATTTTTCTGAAGGAGAATCTGAATTAGTTTCAGGATTTAATGTTGAATATAGAAGTGGGGGTTTTGCTTTAATTTTTATAGCAGAATATTCTAGAATTTTATTTATGAGAATATTGTTTGGTTTAATTTTTTTAGGAGGTAATTTATATAATTTATTATTTTTTATTGAAGCTGTTTTTATTTCTTATTTAATTATTTTAATTCGTGGTACATTACCTCGATTACGATATGATAAATTAATAATAATAGCTTGAAAAAGATTTTTACCTGTTTCATTAAATTATTTAATATTTATTATTATAATTAAATTTTTTTTAAAAATTTTATTATTATAATTTTAATATAATTAATAAGTATTTAATATTAAAATTAAATCAATAAAAGGTTAAACTTTTTTTATATGTTTTCAAAACATATACTTATTTCAAGTTCATTGATTAATAATTTAATAAATTATCTCATATTTTAGTAATTAAAGGATTTATTATAAAATAAGAGAAGTAAAAAATAGTAGTGATTTGTCCAATTATGATAAATGGAATTTCTACAGGCCTTGCTCCAATTCATGTTAATAATCTTACAATTGAAATAAAAATTCAAAATAATAATTGGTTAATTGGATAAAATATAGTTCTTTTAAAATTTTTATTATGATAAAATGGTAATACTATTAGTATTAAAATTGATATAAAAAGAGCTATTACTCCCCCTAATTTATTAGGAATTGATCGTAAAATAGCATAAGCAAATAAAAAATATCATTCTGGTTTAATATGAATAGGAGTTAATAAGGGATTTGCTTCAATAAAATTATCTGGATCTCCTAAATAATTAGGTGAAATTAATGCTAAATTTGTTAATATAAAAATTAATATTATAAATCCAATAATATCTTTAAAAGTAAAATAAGGATGAAATGGAATTTTATCTAAATTTCTATTTACTCCTAATGGATTTCTTGATCCTGTAGAGTGTAAAAATAATAGATGTAATATTGTTATTGCTGCAATAATAAAAGGTAAAATAAAATGGAATGAAAAGAATCGGGTAAGGGTCGGGTTATTAATTGAATATCCTCCTCATAATCATTGAACTATAGAATTTCCAATATAAGGGATTGCAGATAATAGATTAGTAATAACTGTTGCTCCTCAAAAAGATATTTGTCCTCAAGGTAATACATATCCTATAAAGGCAGCTCCTATTGTTAAAAATAAAATTATTACTCCTACAATTCATGTATTTGTTAAATGATAGGATCCATAGTAAATACCTCGTCCAATATGTAAATAAACACAAATAAAAAATATTGAAGCTCCATTTGCATGGAATCTTCGTATTAATCAACCATTATTAACATCTCGACATAAATGAATTACAGAAAGAAATGATAAATCTACATTTGCTGTATAATGTATTGATAAAAAAATACCTGTAATAATTTGAACTATTAAACATAAACCTAATAAAGATCCAAAATTTCATATTGTTGAAATATTTGAAGGAGTTGGTAAATTAACTAAAGAATTATTTAATGTATTTATAATTGAATTATTTTTATTCATATATGTATATATATATATATATATATATTTATTTATTTATTATTTTTTTTAAAAAAATAAATTAATTTTTTCGTAAAGGTCCTTTATTAATATTAATAATTTTTACTACAATAAATAATGTAATTAGTAAATAATTAATTATTAATAATATAACTATATTATTTGGATAATCAAATATTTTTTTTAGTGATAATTTTAATAAATAATTTTGGTTTATTAATAAATTATAATTTATTATATTAAAATATAAATTGAAATTAAAATATATTATAATTAATGTAATAACTAATGATATAATTAAAAAAATATAAAAAATTTTTTTATTAAATTTAAATTTTATATTAGGGGTTAATCTTGAAATATAAATAAATAATACTAATATTCCTCCTAATAAAATTATAAATAAAATATATGAAAAAAAAAAAGTAAATCTTGAAATTCCCGAATTTATAGAAATTAAAATAGTTTGTAATAGTAATGTTAATCCTATAGGTAAAGGAGTTTTATAAAATAATAATATTAATGAATTTATAATTATTAAAGTTAATATAATTTTTCTTATAATACAGAAAATAGTTTATTTAAAATATTAATTTTGGAGATTAATGAAAGGTGATGTTACTTTTTTCTGAAGTTTTAAAAGAATTTTCTTATTTTTGATTTACAAAATCAATATTTTATATATATATATATTAAATTATTAAAACTAATTAATTTGATAAATTTATTAAATTTGATTTATTTAATTTTTATTATTGGTATATTTAGATTAGCTATTAATCGATTTCATTTATTAATAATTTTATTAAGATTAGAATTTATTATTACAAGATTATATTTTTTATTAATTATTTATTTAAATTTATTTAATATAGAATTATATTTTAGAATATTTTTTTTAGTATTTAGAGTTTGTGAAGGTGTATTAGGATTATCAATTTTAGTTTTAATAATTCGATTTAATGGTAATGATTATTATAAAGTTTTAAGATTATTATAAATGATAAAATTTTTATTTTTTTTAGTTTTTATATTTCCTTTAATTTTTATTTTAAATTTTTGAATATTTCAAAGATATTTATTTATTTTAAGATTTTTATTTTTATTTTTAAGTTTAAATATATTTCAATTATTTCATTTAGGTTCTTTTTTAGGATGTGATATTTTATCTTTTGGTTTAATTTTATTAACTTTTTGAATTGGTAGTTTAATAATTATATCTAGTTATATAATTTATGAATTAAATTTATTTAAATCATATTTTATTTTTATTATTTTATTAATATTAATATTTTTATACTTATCTTTTTCAGTTATTGATTTGTTAATATTTTATTTATTTTTTGAGAGAAGAATAATTCCTGTTTTATTTTTAATTTTTGGGTGGGGGTTTCAATTAGATCGAATTCAGGCTAGATTTTATTTATTATTTTATACTTTATTTGCTTCTTTACCTTTATTAATTTCAATTATTTATTTAAATTATTATAGTAATACTTTATGTATATTTTTATATTTTGAAGGTATTTTTTCTTTATCTTATAACTATTTATATTTATTTATAATTTTATCATTTTTAGTAAAAATACCTATATTTTTGGTTCATTTATGATTACCAAAAGCACATGTTGAAGCTCCAATTTCAGGATCAATAATTTTAGCAGCTATTATATTAAAATTAGGGGGTTATGGTTTATTACGAGTTTTTAATATTTTAATTAATTTATGTAATAAATTTAATTTTATTTGAATTAGAATTAGAATAATTGGAGGAATTATTATTAGATTACTTTGTTTATATCAAATTGATTTAAAATCTTTAATTGCCTATTCCTCTGTAGTTCATATAAGTATATTGTTAGGAGGTTTAATAACATTATTATCTTGGGGTTTAAGAGGGTCTTATTTATTAATAATTTCTCATGGATTATGTTCTTCTGGGTTATTTTGTTTAGTTAATATTATTTATGAACGTTTAGGAAGGCGTAGTTTATTAATTAATAAAGGTTTAATTAATTTTATACCTAGTATATCTTTATGATGATTTATATTATGTTCTTCAAATATATCAGCTCCTCCTTCATTAAATTTATTGGGTGAAATTATATTAATTAATAGTTTAATTAGTTGAGATAATTTATTATTAATTTTAATTATTTTTTTAACCTTTTTTAGATCTTTATATACTTTATATTTATATTCATTTACTCAACATGGAAATTTTAATTTTTCTATTTATTCTTTTTCTCAAGGTTATATTCGTGAATATATTTTGTTAATATTACATTGAATTCCTTTAAATTTTATTATTTTAAATAGTGAAATATTTGTTTTATGAATTTATTTAAATAGTTTAATTAAAACATTGATTTGTGGTGTCAAAAATATATTATTAAAATATTTTAAATTATTAATAATTTAGGTTTAATTATATTTATTTTTTTATTAATTTTTAGATTTATTATATTTTTATTAGGGATGAATTTTATTTTTTATGATATAATTTATTTTATTGAATATAATATTTTAAGTATTAATTCTTGTTCTGTAGTTATAACAATTTTGTTAGATTGAAAATCTTTATTTTTTATAAGAACAGTATTTTTTATTTCTTCTTTTATTATATTCTATAGAAATATATATATATTAGGAGATTTAAATTTTAATCGTTTTATTTTATTAATAATTTTATTTGTATTATCAATAGTTTTATTAATTATTAGTCCTAATTTAATTAGAATTTTACTTGGGTGAGATGGATTAGGATTAATTTCTTATTGTTTAGTAATTTATTATCAAAATTTAAAATCCTTTAATGCGGGTATAATTACTGTAATTTCAAATCGTTTAGGTGATGTAGCTTTATTAATAGCTATTGCTTGAATATTAAATTTTGGATCGTGAAATTTTTTTTTTTATATTGATTTTATAAGAAATAATATTAATATAATTTATATTACTTTATTTGTTTTATTTGCTTCTTTCACTAAAAGAGCTCAAATTCCTTTTTCTTCATGATTGCCTGCTGCAATAGCAGCTCCTACTCCAGTATCTTCTTTAGTTCATTCTTCTACTTTAGTTACTGCTGGGGTTTATTTATTAATTCGGTTTGAAAATTTATTTCATAATAGAACTTATAAGATTTGATTTTTATTAATTTCAAGATTAACAATATTTATATCAGGCTTATCAGCAAATTTTGAATTTGATTTAAAAAAAATTATTGCATTATCAACTTTAAGTCAATTAGGAATAATAATAAGAATTTTATTTTTAGGATTTAAGGAATTAGCTTTTTTTCATTTATTGATACATGCTTTTTTTAAAGCATTATTATTTATATGTGCAGGTATTTTAATTCATAACATATTTGATTTACAAGACATTCGTATAATAGGATCTATTTGTTTACAAATACCTTTAGTTTCTATTTGTTTTAATTTTTCTAATTTATCTTTATGTGGATTTCCTTTTTTATCAGGATTTTATTCAAAGGATTTAATTTTAGAAATAATATTTTTGTTAAATATTAATTTATTTATTATATTTATTTTAATTTTTTCTACTTTATTAACTGTTAGATATACTTTTCGATTAATTTATTTTTCTATAATTAGAAGTTTTAAATTATTTTCATTAAATTTATTAAATGATTCATTAACAGAAATAAATAAAAGTCTTTTAGGTTTAATTATTATAGTAATATTTAGAGGTAGATTTATAAGATGAATATTATTTCCTTTACCTTTAATAATTTGTTTACCTTTTTATTTAAAGTTTATACCTATTTATTTAATTTTTTTAGGTATAATTTTAGGTTATTATTTTTATTTTTTGAGATTAAAGTTAATTAAAATTAAATATTATAATTTAATTATATTTTATAGAAATATATGATTTATACCTATTATTTCTACTTATGGTTTAATTAGAAATTTTTTAATTTTAGGTAAAAATATTATACTTTATATTGATCAGGGATGATCTGAATATTATTTAGGGCAAGGTATATATTCAATTATAATTAATTTTTCTTTTTTATTTGATTTATTATATTTTTATTTATATAATATTATTAATTTAGGATTAATTTTTTTTTTAATGTTATTTATTTTTATTATTTTTAATTAATATTGTTTAAATAGCTTAAATTTTAAAGCATATCATTGAAGATGATATTATGATTAAATTAAATCTTTAAACAAAATAATAAAAATTTATAAAGAAATTTAATTCTTTTTTTTACAATGAAAAAGTAAAGTTTTTATTAAACTATATAAATTATAAGAAATATAAACGAAATTAAATCGTTAAAATTAAAAGTTAGAAGCTTTTATTTGAATCTACATATTTCTTTAATTGGAAAATAAATTTCATTTATATTATTAACAATAATATGCCTCTAATTTTGGCTTCAATTAAATTTAAGTTAGAGTTAATTAAATAACTAAAATTTCAGGTCGAAACTGAATATAAATATTTTATTTCAAACTTAAATAAGATAAATTAATTTTAATTTAATAATTTTTGAATGCAAATCAAATGTTATTTTTAACTATTATCCTAATAATTATTTATAATCAATTTAATGCTCCAAATTTTCATTCATAATATGTTCCAATAATTAAAATTAATATAAAATAAATTGATATTAATATTCATAAGTTTAATTTTGAAATAGAAAAAGTTAAAATTATTGGTAATATTAAAGCAATTTCTACATCAAAAATTAAAAAGATTACTGCAATCAAAAAAAATCGAATTGAGAAGGTTATACGAGTTATACTTTTAGGATCAAATCCGCATTCAAAAGGTGATATTTTTTCTCGGTCATTAATTCTTTTTTTTGAAATAATAGAGGCTAATCTTATAATAATAATAGTTAATACTAATGTGATTAAAATTATTAAATAAATTAATTTAATTATTTATACTAAATTTTTAGACTTTTTGATTGGAAATCAAATATACTTGTTTATATTATATAAATAATAATTAAAAATATTATTTATTGTGAAATAATTATTTTCCTCATCAATAAATAGAAATATATAAAAATAATCATACTACATCAACAAAATGTCAATATCATGCTGCTGCTTCAAAACCAAAATGATGAAATACTGAAAAATGATTATTTTTTATTCGAATTAAATTAACCAATAAAAATGTAGACCCAATTAAAACATGAATACCGTGAAATCCAGTAGCTATGAAAAAAGTTGATCCATAAATTGAATCAGCAATAGTAAAAGATGCTTCAAAATATTCATATCCCTGTAAAATAGAGAATAAAATTCCTAAAATTACTGTAATAGAAAGCCCTTTTAAAGCTTCATTTTTATTATTATTTATAATTCTATGATGAGATCAGGTTAATGTAAATCCTGACCTTACTAGAATTATTGTATTTAATAAAGGAATATTTATAGGATTAAAAGGTTCAATTCCTATAGGGGGTCAAACTCCTCCAATTTCTATAGTGGGTCTTAAAGATCTATGAAAAAAAGCTCAGAAAAATGATGCAAAAAATAAGACTTCTGAAATAATAAATAAAATTATTCCTAATCGTATTCCATTTATTACAGAAGTTGTATGTAATCCTTGGAAAGTTCTTTCTCGAACAACATCTCGTCATCATTGTAATATAATTATTAAAGTTAATATTGTTCCTAATAATATTAAATTATTATTATAAAAATGGAATCATTTAATTGAACCTATTAATATAATTATTACACTAAGTGATCCTATAAGAGGTCATGGTCTATAATCTACTAAATGATAAGGGTGATTATGTTTTGACATAATTTACTTCACTAGAATATAAAGTTCTTAAAACTATAAAAACATAAGCTTGAATAATTGATACTGCTGATTCTAAAGTTAATAATAAAAATTGAATTAAAATTAAAATTGGAATTAAATGAATTTCTAAATAAATTCTTATATTTCTTAATAATACTATTAATAAATGACCTGCAATTATGTTTGCAGTTAATCGAACTGAAAGAGTAATAGCTCGAATTAAATTTCTTACAGATTCAATTAATACTATAAAAGGTATTAAAATAGAAGGAGTATTTTGTGGGACTAAATGTGTAAATATATGATTTGTTTGATTAATTCATCCATATATTATATATCTTAATCAAAGAGGTAATGCTAATGTTAAAGTTAAACTTAAATGACTTGTTCTTGTAAAAATATAAGGGAATAACCCTAAAAAATTATTAAAAATAATATAAATAAATAATGAAGAGAAAATTACTGTTCTTCCTTTGTTATAATAATTTTTTAATAAAGGTGTTAATTCATTATGAATATTTAATATAATTTTAATCCAAATTATATTTATTCGTGAACAAATTAATCAAAATGTTCTAGGAATAAATAAAATTCTTAATATGGATCTAATTCAATTTATAGATAAATTTAATGTTATACATATTGGGTCAAAAATAGAAAATAAATTTATTATCATTTTCAATTTATTAAATTTAGTTTCTTATATATTTTATTATTATTATTACTATTATTTTTAATATTTAAATTTGTAATAGAATAATAATTGATAATTACAATAAAATAAAATAAAATAAGGAAATAAATATATTGATTTAATCATTCTATGGGAAATATTTGTGGAATAAAAGAATATTAGTAATATTCTAATAATTTTAATATGACATATTAATATTTTGATTAAATTAATTCTTTTCATTAAGAGTATTCGTAACTATACTATAATATGATTTAAGAGATCAATACTTTCTTTCAGTCACTTAATGTTATTTAAATTATAATTAATAATTATTTATAATTATTAATTCAGTTTAAGAAATAATTTATAGGAATTCTTTCAATAACAATAGGTATAAACCTATGATTTGCTCCACAAATTTCTGAACATTGTCCAAATATTAATCCTGGTCGTTTAATATATAAAATAATTTGATTTAATCGTCCTGGAATAGCATCAATTTTTTTACCTAATGATGGTATAGCTCATGAATGAATTACATCAGTAGATGTTACTAATATTCGTATTGTAGTATTAATAGGTAAAATTAAATTATTATCAACATCTAATAGTCGAAATGAATTTATATTTAATGAATTTGTTGGTAATATATAGGATTCGAATTCAATATTTTTGAAATCTGAATATTCATATCTTCAATATCATTGATGCCCAATTGATTTAATTGTTAATAGTGGTGTATTTGAATTTTCTATTAAATATAATATATATATAGATGGTATAGCAATAAAAATTAATATTAATATTGGAAGTACTGTTCAAATAAATTCTAAATTTTGTTTATTTGTTCTTAAAAGATTTGTATATTTATTAAATAATATTGATGCAATTAAGTAAAAGATTATTAATGTAATTAATAATAAAATGGTTATAGAATGATCATGAAAAATTATTAATTCTTCTATAATAGGAGAATTACAATCTTGTATTCTAAAATTTATTCATATTGTCATATTCTAAAAAAAGATAAAATCTTTATAAATGGATCTTAAGACCATTGCACTAATCTGCCATAATAGATTTTTATTTTATATTTATTTATTTAGTAATAGCTGGTAATTCATCAAATCTATGATCTGCTGGGGGTAAAAATTGATTTCATTCAATGAAGGTATTTATATTTGATAAAAAAATAATTTGTCGTTGTGAAATTATTCTTTCTCAGATAATAAAAATTAAGTATAATACACTTACGAATGAAATAATTGATCCAATTGATGAAATAATATTTCATGTTAAAAATGCATCTGGATAATCTCTATATCGTCGTGGTATTCCATTTAATCCTAAAAAATGTTGTGGAAAAAATGTTAAATTTACTCCTATAAATATAGTAAAAAATTGAATTTTTAATCACTTATTATTTAATGAAATTCCTGTAAATAAAGGATATCAATAAATAAATCCTGCTATAATTCCATATACTGCTCCTATAGATAATACATAATGAAAATGTGCAACAACATAATATGTATCATGTAAAATAATATCAATTGATGAATTTGCTAATATAATTCCTGTTAATCCTCCTCTAGTAAATAAAAATACAAATCCTATTGTTCATAAAGTTGAAGGAGTAAATTTTATTTGTCCTCCATGTAATGTTGCAACTCATCTAAAAATTTTAATTCCTGTAGGAATAGCAATAATTATAGTTACTGCTGTAAAGTAAGCTCGAGTATCAATATCTATACCAATAGTAAATATATGATGAGCTCACACTACAAATCCTAATAATCCAATAGCAGATATAGCATAAATTATTCCTAAAGATCCAAATGTTTCTTTTTTACCTGATTCTTGTGTAATAATATGGGAAATAACTCCAAATCCAGGTAAAATTAAAATATAAACTTCTGGATGACCAAAAAATCAAAATAAATGTTGGTATAGAATTGGGTCTCCACCTCCTGCAGGGTCAAAAAATGATGTATTTAAATTACGATCAGTTAATAGTATAGTAATTGCTCCAGCAAGAACAGGTAATGATAATAATAATAAAATAGTAGTTAAAATTGTTGCTCAAATGAATAAAGATAATTGTTCAAATTTTATATTTTTAATTTTTATATTAATTGCTGTTGAAATAAAATTTACTGCCCCTAAAATTGAAGAAATTCCTGCTAAATGTAATGAGAAAATAGTTAAATCAACTGATGCTCCTGCATGTCCTAATCTTCTTGATAATGGGGGATATACTGTTCATCCAGTTCCTCTTCCTGAATTTACAATTCTTCTAGATAATAGTATAATAATTGATGGAGGTAATAATCAAAATCTTATATTATTTAATCGTGGGAAAGCTATATCAGGGGCTCCTAATATTAATGGTACAAGTCAATTTCCAAATCCTCCAATTATAATTGGTATAACTATAAAAAAAATTATTAAAAAAGCATGTGATGTTACTACAACATTATAAATTTGGTCATCTCCAATTAAAGATCCTGGAGTTCCTAATTCTGTTCGAATAATTATTCTAAATGATAAACCAATTATTCCTGATCAAAATCCAAAAATAAAATATAATGTTCCAATATTTTTATGATTAGTAGAAAATAATCATTTATTCAAACTTGATAAAATGGCTGAAATTTAGGCGATAAATTGTAAATTTATTAATGAAAATTATTTTCTTTTATCAAAAATTTTATAGTTAAATTTATAACATTAAATTGCAAGTTTAAAATTATAATTATTTTAATTATTAAAATTTTAATTTATTTTATGATGTATGATGCATAAAGATTTTTGAAATCTTTAGAAATAGTTTAATTCTATTTAAAATAAAAAGAAAAAAATTTGAATTTTTATAAGTGGGGTATGAACCCAATAGCTTAATTAGCTTATCTTTTTATAAGTAAAATAATATTATTTAAGATTTAAAATTTAATATATTTTATATAAAGCTTTGAAGGCTTTTAGTTTAATTTAACTTAAAATCTTAATTTATTATATATATGATAATGGTATAATTATTAATATTGATAAAATTAAATTTATTAATATAATTATAAAGATTAAATTTATATAATTGAATTTTATTATTATTCATTTTGAATTTATTTTTGTTAATATTATAATTGAAATTATTGGATTTAAATAATATCTTAATGTAATTAAAGAAAATAAAATAAATAAAATTCTTTCAAAAAATAAATGATTTTTAATTATTATAATTAATACTTTAAATTTAGGGAAAAATCCTAATAATGGAGGAATTCCTCTAAGGGATAAAAATAATATTAATGTATTAATTTTTAAAAATATATTATAATTATTATTTTTTATTAATTGGTTTAAAAATTTAATATTAAAATTATTTAATATTATACAAATTATTAATAATGAAATTGAATAAATAAAAAAATATATAATGAAAATTGATAAATTTATTATTAATGAAATTAATAATCATGAAATATGATTAATAGATGAGTAAGTAATTAATAATTTTAATGAGGTTTGATTTAATCCTAAAATAGCTCCAATAATAGTTGATATTAAAATTGAGTAATAAATTAAATTTCTAATTTTTGTTATTGAGATTATAATTATAGGATTGATTTTTTGTCATGTTAAAAGAATAAAACAATTTTTTCAATTTAATAAATTGATAATTTTAGGGGTTCATCAATGGAAAGGAGCCGCTCCTAATTTTATTAATAATCTAATTTGAATTATTATATTAATATAATTTATTTTAATTAAATTAGTTTCTATTTTATATATTATAATTAATAATAATAATATACAAGATCTTCTTGATTGAACTATAAAATATGTTATTATAGAATTAGATGATTTGAATAATTTATTTTTTATTATTATTAAAGGAATAAATGTTATTAAATTAATTTCTATACCTATTCATGCTCTAATTCAAGAAGTTGAATTAATTGTGATTATAGTACTAAATATTAATATTATAATAAATAATAAATTTAATTTGGATTGTTCTAAATATTTTAAATTAAAAATTTTTATTAATGAAGGTAATAAAATTACATTTTTTATTCTATCAAAATAATCCTTTTTTTCAGGCACTTCATT